CTGCTACTTCCGACTTCCCGGGCTCTTAGCTATCTGAAAATCGAACATGTGAGCCCTTGCCTCTGCGGATCTTCTCTTTTTCTTTTTCTCCGATTCATATTCTATTCACTTGGTACAGAACTTATTGGCCGATCAGCTCATCTCAACTCCATTCTTGGCCTGACACCTGCCTGAGCAGGCTCGTCCACTTCCCTGATTGATAGGGAACTGCTGGAACCAAGGATGTGAAAAAGACAGATCCATCAATAGTTTCAGTGCTGTTCCCAGGCTCGGATTCCGCTCCCCTTGATTCTAGACTCTAGTCTGACCTCATGAATTAACATTACCTCGCCCTGAAATGCAGCTCGTAGCTGGAAGTCGAATAAAGAAAACCTCACCTAATTCCACTTCACCCGGGCTTCCCTAAACGAAACTGGTTGGGAGGATCCGGCTTCTACTTGTGCTTTGAGTACTGGGAAAAATCCCTATCTTTCAATCTCAGAGGATGTTAGTAGACTAGCTGCCCCTAATTCATTAGTTCTCTTCAGCTTCAGGTTAGGTCAGTGACTCCGTGTCGTAACTCTCTCAAGACCTTCCTTGCGCGCAATCAGACCTGTTGGATGACTTGATGTCATATAAGATGGAAGGAAAGACAGGTCTTGACCTTCCCATTCTGACCGTACGTACTCGTCCATGATGAACCCGACATGTCTTGCTTGCTGGATGTACTCAATTCCCTAGCGAATGATGAATCGCTAACATAGCACTGGGGAAAGCGTCTTCTTCCGTTCTTGACTCGGAAATGAAGCTCCGCTTTTCTCCCTGAGCTCTGAACCCGCTCCCACTCGGCTCGGGCAATTGCAGTTGAACTCATTCCTCGAGGACTCTATTACAAAGAACTATCTGCCACTATCGTATAGTAGAGTCGCTTGGCCTTCCCCCGCGTTGTGAGAGTGGGAGACCTCATCTAACGTAATGGCTCCAAGACTGTCGCTCGATTGGGAATATAATCAGCTCGGGAGCTAGTATACCCTTTCGCTGCTTTTTCCCATCCCACCCTACGGTCGTGAAATTGAATACGAAAGGAGCTCTCCCTACCATTATAGGTTGGTATCCCTAGTCAAACAAAGGTATCCTTGCCATGTCTCCATTGGCCCTAATCTGCTTCCACATAAAGTAGTCCAAGCACTTTTCCTCTCCCTTTTCTGGTCGAAAAATTCCTCGACGTAGCGCCTCTTCCCCTATAACGCCTATTGGTACTGGTGTAGTAGGTTTACTTGCAATACAGAACCCATAGGTGTAAGCTTTCGCTCAATACTAGACAATTTTGAAGCATCTGAGGCTGCATTAATCGGGGATAGACGACAGAAGGAATGGTTTTATCTAAAAACTTCACCTTCAACAAGCGTAGATTTTTTCAATAATCTTTATTCGTTCTTTTCACCTCCTTTATGTCATTTCTTTCCTTGCCAGCGTGAGGAGTCTGATCGGATTATAGCACTTGCATAGAATCTGGGATAGTGGCTATTGGCAGCCTCTCTTGGCATGAGCACTAGCATCTTGCTAACATAACAGCTCCTTCGGACCCTTCTCCCTCACTTCAAGGAATGAGTACGAGTACCTTGACTTTCTACCAGAGACATGCTTTAGACAGCAATTCCTTCTCCTCTAGCCAAAGAGAGCTTATTCCTAGTCCTTACTAGAGGACTGCTACCAAGCATTCCATCTTCAATCTCCTACAGGTATAGAAAAAGTCCCCCCACCAATAACTGACTCTTTAGGAGATAAATCCAGTCCGTTCTCTAGTTACATATACTAGAGCGTTCTTATTAGGGGAACAAAAAACACTAATAGGACATGGGTAGGACTATATCGGTATTTCATATCGGTAATAAAATCCCAAAGTTGACTCTCCTAGAGACATACTAACAATACATTATGTTGCCTGCCTTACGCTCATTTTTAAACAGCGAAAAAATAAGTTCTAATGAGACTAGTTAAACCACCATGAATCACTAGCGAAAGAAGAAGAGTCTAAGCTATGATCGGAATCATCATCAGATGCTAGTAGTTAGGAAGCTTCTAGCTAAGTAGCTAATGAGCCTCTGGAGTGTGAGCTAATTAGGTCCTTTCTCTTTAAGTGTCATAACATTTATTAGAAGGTAAATTTTTAGTAATTGTTATGAATATACTCAATGTTCGTAAAGATGAAGATGTTAATTCTGATTACAAGGATGGCTCCAAGCGCATTCTACGTGGTGGAGATGTATAGTAGAAGTGGCCTTCCTGGGACAGGAGGCGAGAGTATGTATGTTCACATTTATCAAGTAGCATTGATGGAGTCGAAAGCTTTCTCTGGCAATCACAAAGATCAAGGCGAACCGCTTGCTGTATTTCCTGCTCTTTAAGCAGTTACTGACTTTGCTCGCCTACTCTTTAATGATAAGTGAATGTCGCATATCCAGAATCTCAATAAATATAGATGCAGGAATGGAATATCAACAACTACTTCCTCGTTGGCGGATCCGATGTTCTACCTTTAGAATAGAAAGTACTAGAACTAGCTTTCCTCATCAATGCTTTAGGTAACAGATAGGCTAACAGATAAGGAAGAAGATTGAGTGGGTCAGTCGAGTTGGTGACTCTAGTTCCTCTCCCTTAATTCACTCCTCTGTGAGAGAAGTTTAGCTGTTTAGTTGGCGCCTTTCAGGCCTTTCAGGCCCTTACTTTACTGTCTCACGATCAATAGGAACTGAACCAACTCTTGCTGAGGGATATTCCCAGCCTTCAAGACCAGTTTGACTCTAGGTTGGAGCTGCTACTAGTAGTTGAGGAATAGAAAGTACTTCCTCTTAGAGCTACTTCCTTCTTGTTTAAGCAGTTACTTGTTTGCGCTCATCCGTGCCTCTGCTTTCTTAGCCATGTTGAGGGCTGGAAGTACTTGGCCAGCTAGTACTTGTTAAAGAAGAGGTTGTTGGCCTAGCATTGAGTTGAGGAATAGCTTCCCAATCAGTTAAGGACTAGAACTTATAGCGTAGGAACAGTAAACAGAAGGGCTAGAATGCTTACTGGTTTGCTTTCCTCACGAGTACGTTTTTGTTTTTGATAGCTTTTCTTTTAGTTGACAGGCCTTACCAAGTTGTTACTAACTAAAAGCGTTCTCCTCGGGCTCATATTCCTATCCTTTCTTGTGCTAAGGTTGAAGGAGCATCTTTTTCCTGCTGATACTGAGAGGCAGGAGAGACACAACAGTGAAGATAAGGGGAAAGGGAAGCAAGCCCAATCTCTAACGCTTTAGGCGAGAGCAATTGAAAGTGAAGTCTCCACAGTCCGCCTAATAGAAGCATATTTCACCTCCGATGCCACTTTGGCTTGCCGAGGAATCCCAATCTTGGACTGTCTTCGCTTCGGTAGAGTAGCGTGAAGGCAAATAGCAGAATCAATCTCATAGCGCTTGCCTGGTTCTATCAAACCAGCTTGTAAACTCCTGGCTAATAGTCGTCCTTCTATTGCTTACTCTGATCTCTAATCCATTCCCGGGAGCCAGATGCGATGACTTAGAAGGCATAGCACCCGCACCAGCAGACAAATGAGAATAGCGGAGATCTCAATCTCAGGAATCGAACCATCGCCAATCGAGTGCCACTATGGCTAGGATTGAGGCCTCGAACTCACATCGAGGTAGGAGAAGGGCTCTACAATGTGATAGAATATAGACCGGGTTTGGCTTGCTTCATTATAAAACGAATCTGATTAGTTCGTTTTGGCTCGCAAAGAAGGCTTTAAATGGTACTAGCTTGGAAAGCTTTATTGATGGTTTGGCTAGTTTTAGCTGCAAAGGCTTGTTTTCTTGGTTTTTTTCTTTCAATGGCTCGTTTGCCTGGTTCGTTTGCTTGGTCAAAAGCCAAAACGACTCCATCTTTAGTGACCAAGCCAAGAAGAATATCCCGCCTTGGAACAGATTCAGCAATTTCTAGTCTTTGATTAGCCAGTCAGACTGATTCAACGGTAGCTAGCAAGGTTTGATCTATCTATAGTACTTGCTTCATTAGCCAGCCACAGGATCTTGACTTTGATCGCGAACTTTGGGACATGATGGATGCTCTTTCTCATCCTGATCGAGATGTGCTTTCAGCGATGGGATTGCTCTACAGTCTCCGCCGCGTGGCAGTTCATGAGAACATGAGTTGGGCTGCTGCTCGCAATTGTGATTCTACGGGAAGCACTTCGTTACACTCTCCTTAAACTCACTGTGACCTTACCGCTCCGTGGGAAAGAAAAACGAAGATCAAAACGACTAGTAGCCTGCCTTTACATTCTTCGCTCTATTTAAATCATTTATTTTGGTATATGGAGTACCCGGGAATTCTCTTGTCTTCCCATTCCTCTAGCTCTCATTTCGCGCATGCGCTTGGCGCTCTTGCCTTAATCCAGGAAGGGGATAAATTCCTCTAGCTCTATCAATTTCTTTTTCATTGAAATCTTAGATGACAACTAATGGCACTTTTCCAATAGAGTAAGGCAAGGAAAGGAAGGTGTGGCATACTTTTATTCTATTCTAGGCCTATCGGAAGTGAAGAAGGAGAGCAGAGATTCTATCCGGGATCAAAATGAAGCATCTTTCTAGCTTCTTTAGTTATCTTATCACGAGTTTCCTAAGGGAAGGAGAAGGAAGAGGAGACTAGGACCTAGTAGCTAGCGTAAGACAGCTCTTTAGATAGGTAGAATGAAGCCGGAAGCTCACCTCAAAGTCCTAGGTGGGCAGTTTATCAACCGATATGTAGTTTAGGAAGCTCAAGGGTTAGAAGGAATGAAGACCGACAGGTTACGTATTACGGTAGGCGTAGCGGCGACGTTGTAGAAGCAAGAGATCGCCCTTCGAGGCATAGCTCAAGAAGGGTTCCAGCGTTTATTAAGAAATGTTGTGTGCTGGTTTCAAAAATATCTTTTAGAGGGTTCCCCTTTAAGGGAATAAGGCCCGATTGGAAGCTGAAATCCTACCTTTTCTTTCTGACGTGCTACTAGCTTTATATCCAACCCACGAAAGGATCGGTACTTTTGTCTGGACATCCCCCACATCATTGGAGATGGAAGTCTTACCTCGCCCTTATAGGATAGGGCGCGAGGGCTTATTTTTTTTATGGTTAATTGACGGACGAGATGGCTTTGTCACCAACTCCTCCTCTTGAGGAGAATCTAAGGGTCCGTAAGGACGAGAGAAGATCAATGTAATTGAGCTCGCCTCATTGTTTTCCGTGAGATTGAAAAAGCAGTCGATTTTGAATGCGAAAAGTTTCATGTATAGATAGATGAGTAGTTCGTCTTCAAGTTACTAATATGGACCCAGGGAGCCAAAGACTATAGCAATGTGCAGATTCTCCGAGACTAGTGATTTTCAGAGAATAGAGTATGTGTTTCCTGCTGTTAACTCACGGAGGTAAGTTTCTTGTTCGAATTGCATGCGGCCCATTTTTTCTTTCCTGGTAATAAGGCAAGGCTAAACCCTATCACGACCGCCTTCCCTTTATTCGGAATGAATTCGTCTCAAAAGAAAGAGCTAGCGAACCACACCAATTCCATTCCAATTCTCTCAGACAGAGCAGGATAGCTGCCATCAAGCTGCCCCTCGAGGGCCTACCAATGCTATCAAGAATAAGGAATAATCGCCTTTTTGCCTTGAGCTAAATCATTGACCTTGCACCTGGTTTGATTAGGACTTTGCCGGAGGATTTCAAAACGAATTGAACCGGGTTCTGGCTGAGCCCTTCTGGCCTTCCTCTATAAAGAGCACTTCCTTGCACTGGCAGCTTTGACTTCTTTTCCATTTCCTTTAGTTCAGTTTTCATATTGGTCTGCCGACCGACATTCAAACTCGAGTGCATAAGCTCGGAAGATCAAGCCATTAGAGTAGGCGCAGCAAAAAGCGACTGAGTGTTGTTCCAGAGAAACTGATCAGGGACTCCTCAACACAAAATGCAATTTGAAAAGTCTAAATATTGACGACCTTCATGAATGCATTTCCTATCGTCCCGAAAAGGTCTTTTCAATATAGATTGCCTTTGTGTGCCTATTTAATGTGCGCAGGGGCACAGGACCTAGTTAGCGATCCGCTCGATCCTGCCTATGGCATATCAACTGTCTGGACTATGGAGAGTGAAAGCACCTGGTAGTTATACCCAGAAAGAATGATAAAAGACCTGATCCTCGAAAGCTGGCCATTGAGCCTAGATCGTTGAAGAAGACAAGGAACTGAACCGATTACTTGAAAGGCTGGCATCGCACCGTAACACCAGGGGATTGGGGATTGGTTTCGAGAGAGTCCACTGGCATCTGGAGCAGTTTATGTAACTTCAAGGTATGCCACTAGACCAGGTGCTCCTTAGAAAGGCTGCAAACTTTACAAAGGGGCTATAGCTTTGTTGGAATTGATTCTGATCCAGGGTAGTGCATGGGATGCATCTAAATCCGCGTATGGAACCTCTGCTGCTAGCTTTGTACTCGGAGGATCTGAAAATGGCTCCCCGTGCCGACTCTAAGGCGGGCCACAGTGTCCCCCCCATAGGACAACTATCACTCAATAGCCCTTTTATTCGTTCAAAGCTGCCATCCTTTCAGGTGTTTTCGGATGGTTTCCCGTCTTGTTGGCTCAGTTCGTAGGATAGGGATAAGGATAATATAATGATAATGGTCTCCCTCCGGTCCGATAATGGGCTACAGGGCTCTCTGTACTGTAAGGTTGGGGGTGCGATCATAAACAACCACTCAAAGTAGCAAGGCCGTGTTCGCAACCCGGTTCAGGCCACTAAACTAGCTCAAGTACAACAAGTGGAGTCACCTTGTTCAGACAAAGACCAGCACAAGGGGTTTAATCACTAGTCTAGTTGAAACTGATCAACGGACTTCGCCACGCGAATCATAACTTATCATCACTTTCCAGGTCAAAAAGACGACGGTGGACACTCTGAACCACCAAAGAACTTCACTAAATTCGTTCTATCTGAACTGAACCGGGCTCCGACTCTGAACGTCTATGGTTTGTTTTACGGTGGTGTCCCCGACAAAGGCAAATGAACTTATAAACTAAAGTACTGTCCCAGGGTACTACATCAGATGAGCACTTCTTACCGGTCGTAGCAAGCAACCGCTTTCCATTAAGAGTCATCAATAGGCAGGTCCACTTCAATCGGAAAAGGCATTGCCTACTTTTTAAGCTATGTGGACAATTTCCATTTTCATTGCTCTTCTGGGGCAGCTATGACTAGTAATTGGCAGTTCTGCCCCTTTGAAAGCAGATCCAGGGTGGCCCTCTCTTCATCCAGAACAAGAATGTTGACATTCTAATGCCGATTTGGCTTAGGCAGTTTATTGCTATTGCTACTAGGTCTGGAACTTCTTTGTTTCCTGCTGCTTTGTCCAATTCCTATTGATGCGTTAATAAGAAGCTTTTCCTATTTGGTTTCTCAAGAGCTATGGCCTTCGCTAGCAGAAAATAGAGCGACTTTAGGTAAGCTTTGGGGTTCAAGTTTGAGGTTCGGTTAATATCTTCATCTTCGGTGCAGAGAAGTCTAGTTCTAAGTTCTTTACCTTGAAGACCCTTTCCTTCCTGTCTGGCCCCAGAGCAAGAGATGAAGAAGAATTGGACCTCTACTTTGACTTTGCACTTTTGATTAATTGAGAGAAGCCCGAATACAAAAGCCATGACTAGTTAATCATGCTATCCCCTTACCTCTGAAAGGAGTAAGACAAAGATTGTTTCAGATGTCGAGAAAAGGCGGAAGTATGTCTTCGTCTGCTTGGCATAAAAGATGGAGTATCAACACTTTCAGTGCCTCCACAAGGATAAAGAGGAGTAGGAGGAAGACATTGGGTAATCCGGTCTCCTTGTCTCGATCCGAGGAGCTTGGCTAGACTTATCGTGAGCTAAGGCGTCTGAGGTAAAAGGGGACTACTTATATACGAAAGAGATGCTTTTCTTGCAGCTGCCGGTCCTTGAGGCGAGAAATGGTCTAGATGATCTTGGAGCCCAGCTCCCGGTTAAACTAACTTAAACATACTTTATAGTGCATTTTGGCTTTCGAAGCTATTTCATCTTCTTTGATTGAGACTTAGAACCTCCAATCCCACTAATAGCCATTAAATTAATGGAAGTTTCTTCTTTGAGTTGCCTGTGTGAGGCCAATGGCTACTTCTATTCTAAACAGTAAAGGAAGCTTTCCATAATTTCATATTGGGTGTGTTGCCCCTATTCTATATAGAATATACGATCAATCCTCCCTAATTCAAGCACTTGTTAACCGCTCTGGTCCTTTTTCCTTGAAAGCAGGACCTCGCTTACCTTTAGAGGTCAACGAGAACATATATTAAAGATATATATATCTTATCATAAATGGGAATGTTTTATCTTAAGTAGCAGTACCGGTTGTTAAGTTGTGGCATACTCATTTTAAATCTGATTGCGGATAAGGAATCGAAAGAAGTCTCTTAGTTCTTTATTCCTGTCTTCTCTATTCTACCTAGTTAGGAGCGGGGAATAGAAAAAAAGAGTCTTACCTCGCCCTACGCCGGCTTAGCCCTTGGCTACTTACTCTTCCCCTTGCCTATTTACTTAGGTCAATCAGTGCCTTCTCTGAGACCTATGGTATACTATGATTTAACATCTAATACCTCTCCTTGCTTGAACTGCTTTAACTAAGGAACTGCCTCAAAGTATGACTCTAAGAGCTCTACCTTAGAATGAGTTAGATTTCCTTCAACAAAAAAGTGCTAAAATGAGGCAAATGCCAATTGTTGTAATTGACGATGTTTCTACCTCACACCACCCTTGAAAGAGGATTTCAGGTTCTTACATTGGGAGCTATAAGAATTCCAGGTCGGTTTCATAGCCTGTGCTATAGATGGGGATATATCCCACAAAAACTTCCCAGCTCTCGGGGCATAGGAAGTCTTTCCGGTTGATCTAGAACCTTGCTAAGCATCCACTGGCCTCCAGACTCCTTTGTGTAGTTCCAGCGGATCCAGTTGATTCATAAGTGGAAAGCTCCTTAATAGATAGGGCGATATCCACGGACTTAAGGAAAGATTTTTTGGTAGGGACTCCTCTACTATGCTCGTTTCAGGCAGCAAAATTTTCTTCCACCGCTTCAAAGGTCTCTGTGCCTGATCCGATGCTTCGTGATGATCTTACTCAGCAGTTGAGGGATTTTTCAGCTCACCTTCAGGAATTATTTCCGCCAAAGAGAAAAAGGGGGAGGCCAAAAAAACAGCTTTACCTGCAACAAGAAATACAGCCATCACATGGGATGGTTACCAGGTCCGCTAAGTCTTTATCAGTTGATTTTTAATGGTGATAGTCATTATTTTTAATGTTCGTGGCGTGGCGGGTGTAGCTACAATGCGACGTTTACGAAAGTTGTCACGGATTCATTCATTATCCGTTCACATTTTGTGTGAACCTTTTGTCGTGAACTCTGAGATTAATTCTTATAGGGGTTTTACTCATGCTTTTGCTGCTGATAATTGTAAAGTTTGGGTTTTTTGGCGGAAGAATTTCACCTTTGATATTGTGTCACAGTCCACACAGTATGTCCATCTTAGAGGTGAGCATTTCTCTTTTTCTACCCCCTTTCACATTTTAGCGGTTTATGCTAAGTGTAGTGTTCAGGAGCGGCGGTCCCTCTGGGAAGACATTTCCACTATCCAAACTTCTTTGCATCATGCACCACTGATGCAAAGAAGTTTACTTTTGGGCTTCAAACTGAAACTCGAAATCTCTCTTCACTAGCTGTAACAGCAGACTTAGGGATTCAATTACGAGTTATATCATATGGACAAGACGAGAATGACTCTACTAACAAAGAAGTAGAGGGCTTGCCTTTGCCTGCTTTTTTGATTGATCTTTACAGCTTGGATAAAAGAACCTTCTTTGTGGGGAAAGAAAAGAGCTTGAAAGGCGGGCTACTCTATTGGATCCTATTCGTTCGGCCGGGCTGCTGTAAATGGCTAAAAAGGGCTTCCTCACTGCGCGGACTCCTACCATCGAAGTAAACTAGCCTGGCCCACCATGTAAACTTTCTCCATTCAATGGGCTTACCAAGTAAAAAGTAATACATTTGCCCACTTAATAGATTGCTATATAAAGTCCTGCCTTCAATGCCAATAGTTCAATTGCTCCTAGTGGAGCTACTACTTATGAAGCTACAGTTAGAGGGGCATCTACTGCTTTTCATGGCTTTCCTTTGTCTTTTTCAAAGAGTATTCTTTAGGCGGTTGAACTGCCTAACCGAAACTCTTCAACGAAGGTTTAGACCCGGACGTCAACGCTGTGCCCCCGTCTTCATTAAAAAGATAATAGGATCTGTAAGGCTTCTGAAAACTGTAGAAGCTTCTTGAGTCCGAATGGTCCTTCCCACTTTGGAGAGAACTAGCTCTGGTTACTCCGGGCAGGCTGAATCTGCTTCCAGACTAAGTAACCTTAAAGGAGTGGTCGAACATTCCTTTCGAGCCACACTTTGAGGGTATGCCTTAAGAGCAGTCAACTGCTATAAATCCATAATCATGGCTTATTTGAACTCCTCTCCTTAACTCAATTACATCGACCCTCGAGAAAAAGAAAAAGAAAACTAAGATTACTATTCAGGAGCGCCTCCCCATGCTTATCTTCCCACAAGATTTGGGAATGGAGGTAGTCCCTATAGAAGCTCAGGGGACCACGGAAGCGATGAACCCTTTCACAGCAACGGTAACATGATTCTCCGTACACCTGTATTTATTTAAATTAATCATTTCTACATATCTTATATACGTGTTTTGTGAAAATCTGTTTGCCCCAGGTGAACCAGGTTCTGACTGAAGCTGCCAACAGGCTCGAACAACAGTTTACTATTCAATTGGCTAGTCAACTTGGGAAGTTGGAAAAGGATCAGTCGGATCTTGCCCAGAAACTCGCCCAAAAGGAGTCCGAACTGGACTCGGGAAAATGAAAACAAAAGCCTCGAGCAAGTGACAAAGACCTTGAGTGATCTCTCCGAGGTCAACCTGAAAGTATTCTCGCTGGAAAAAGAATTGGTAAATCAAGGTGAGATTCTGAGAGTGGTAATGCAAAAGCTTGTCTTGACCCGCGGTTTCACTAGTTTGGTGAGCAGTGTCTGCCAGGTGTCGGCTAGCTCAGTTCGTGAGTAGTAGTAGTAAAGGAAGTCTTTTCGTAGGCTGATCTTCTTTAGTCACAAAACTTCTTCCGAGAAATAGAATAGGAGTTTTCCCGGCTGCAGCTAGAGAATAGGCTGTTGTTCACGACTCAGCTGCTAGCCTTTCGAAAAAATCTTTGTTGAGATCACGAATCAGCAGCTATAGAAAGTGTTGTTCCAGAACCCGCTGGCAGAATAACCTTTGTTGAAAGAAGGGCTACTGGTATGACATCAATCACTCTTAGAGTCTTAGCTGGGAACTAAAGTCAAGCTTTCCCGTGGGCTATTTTTAAAGTAGTGTTTTTCTTTCATAACCTCGCCGGAAGGCAGATCTTTTAACAGAGGGAAGCGAAGGAAAGGACTTAGCGCTGGAAACTCGTAGCTCAACTAGCGCTTCGCACCTTGGATTTTCTTCTATCAAACCAACCTTGACTAGTGAGATTATCCATCTTCTTTTTCCGAATCGAAATCAAACTAGTATTAACCTTCTTCCTTTGCCGGTATCCTACGATCTCTTGACTAAGTCATTTCACACTAAGCACTGAGAACATGGGCCCGTACCGTGCTACAGCCTTGACCTAGGCTGGATGTTAATTCACCTCACTTCGGATTCTGAACTGGAAAACGGAAGCTTGCGAGATTGCTTGGTACCCTTTGCTAGCTTACAGCCCAAGTTAAGTAGGCGCATTCCACTTATTAGAATAGAAAATGTTGGGATGCTTCATGAGTGCCCTAAAAAAGAGGCCATTGGAATCGATAGCAAGAGACCACAGAGCAGGCAAAGCACGCATCCACTTAATTCATCACTTTCTTCATAACCATTAGATAGAGAGAGAATCCCACCCGGCCTAGCTATAGCTATAACTATCGTAATGCGTCTCGATGCCAAAGCTTCCTGAAGCAAGGAATATGAGTAGAAGAGCACTAGCATCCATCCCTATCTAAAAGAACTTCAGCTTTCGCCCGCTGACCATAGAAAGTTCCTTTGGAGGTGCTGCGGATTCTCTTTCCGCCACAACAGCATTCCAGACCGGGAATTCATCTGCACAGTTATACCGCATCTGAGATTTTCTATACCAAGAACCCCTTCTTGCGATAAGAGTCCCTTTTTAATAGAGCATATTATATCACCCTCGGGTTACTTGACTCGACTAAGGGGCGTAGCTAGTATGCTTTTGAATAAATGGAAGACAGACAAGTGGCAATACCTGAAAGATTACCTACCGGATGAAAATCAAAACAAACATGATAATTAATAAAATTCACTTAATATGAATATGAGACTTTTCAAATATTTATCAGTAATGTTGTAGTATAGCTAGGAAAGAAAATGAACTTTTCTCGACTTGCCCATATTCTTTTCTATTTTTATCCTACTCGGAAGACCATAGAATAGGAGTAGGATATGTAATAGGTCCATAGGGACGACGTCACACCAGACGTCTTGCTTTAACTTCCCTAGCTCCAACTTAACAGAAGGGGCACCTTCTCACCCTTTACTCAACATAGGGCCCGCTGCTCATGCCCTTTTTGGTCTGATTCGATAGGGCTCTGGATGAGGCCCTTACTTAAAGGGGCTTCAGCCCCAACCGATCCACCGTCTCCGTGGATGCTATGTTATCCAAACTCCCAGCATCAATGATTATCTTTGCACTGGCGAATTCCGACATAGATTTGGAATACAGCCTTAAGTCTCTTCCTGCTTTCTGCTGACGTTGGCTCACGTTGCCACACAATCTAACGACAGCGAAACTGTCTCCTCTCCTAAGCTTCAGAACCCCCGCTATGTTTCCGACTTGAACTTATCTTTAGAGCTTCCCGGGCTCTAGGCTCTACAACGTTCACTCTTCCATCTTCAGCTGGTCTATTCTTAACTCCCCCAGCAGCATTCGTCCGTCTGAACATTGGAACAGTAATGAGCAAAATGCCCCACTCCTCCACATTCATAACAGTTACCGGATCTCCTCTGCAGCAAGCTCTGCTGGCCTCGCGCTCCAAACTGATGGCGTCTCGGTGACTAACCCGAGATATCGATGCCCGAGCGGTTAATGGGGAAAAAAAACACCCATACATAAGGTATTGGTGTTTTACTAACCTATAGTTAAAAAACGAATATCTTTTAACATAACAAGGGTATGGGGGGATTTTAGAGCATTCTTTGACGAGATGAAGTACTTTGAGACTGCAAGGAAAGAATTGGCTGCTGCTATAGCAAAAGTAACCGCCAATGCGGAAGCAGAATGTTTCGAGTAAGAAAGAGCAAGGCAGGTCAAGATTCCGAAAGGATGCATAGTGTTTACACCACAAGATAGACCACCCGGCATTCCTACTTCCTTGAGCTTAGAATGAATTAATGAAGTTCAAGGGGATCAAGACCTGTGGCAAGACCCAGGAGAGAATGAGCGTGTCTTAGCCTTTTAGTTCACAACACGCACTTTCTCAATAGCAGCCGTCTTGTCTTTATTCTTAGAGCTTAACTGAAAGCGATCTGACCAGGATTAGGCCAACTAACCTATAAGAAGATGATGGCTGTAACTCCTCGGATAAAGTTTCTGCTATCATTTTATGTAATTTAATCTTTCCTTCGCTGACAGGTTCACAGCTCCTACTTGTGGATCGTCCTCCCTATAATGTCTATCTTTCCTAGGGTAGGGATCCTGTCCACTTCTTATCCTATGGATTCCATTCCATATATGGAGGAAGTCTTACCCAGCTTAGCAAACGTAAACCCTTATGTTTTAAATAGATCTTTCTTTGATTCTTCCGCGATATGCCCCCAAAATCCTTTTCTTCTTCCCACCTTTCGTTTTCCCATGCTAGCCTAGTCAGCCATGCTTCTTCTTTCTCCGAATCGGCTCCTAGCCAAAAAGCAATGAACGTCCCTAGCCGTCTTTGATCTATTTGGCTGAAGGAACTCCGCGGGGGAAAGGCAAGAGAACTCTTTACTAGCGCCCGGTATAAGATAAGATCTTTACTTTTGGGATATTTTTAAGCCAGATACCGACAGGCGTCTTCTAACATTACCGACATTTCGGGTTTTAAGAAATTTCACATAAGATAAAAGCTCTTTTCATCATCAGAAAGAACCCGATTTCCGACCTCTTGCATTGCATTACCATAACAAAAAGAACAAAATAATTAAAAAAAAGAGATTGCTCTTGTGACTCGGAATGAAGACCTTTGGAAAGGAATAGCCATGGATTTTTATAGAGCATCCAGGAACAAACAGATTCAATCGGACGACGAATTCTTGCGCGGTCCAAGGAAATCAAAGGTCCGCTTCCACTCATCTATATTGAATCTCTTAATATCAGAATAGCTTATATAGTCATGATTCAATTCATGAATTAGCCCACTATGAGTCTAGTGTATTTATATTATAATATATATAATAAATATATCATTTCATTCGTGTCTCTTTTACAACACGGCGAAACTAAATGGTTCGAATGAATAGAAAAAAAATGATATTTTAGGCTGTACACCTAATTTTCCTGGGATTGTAGTTCAATCGGTCAGAGCACCGCCCTGTCAAGGCGGAAGCTGCGGGTTCGAGCCCCGTCAGTCCCGATGTGGCGAAGCCTCGATTAGGCAAAAAAATTCTTAGGTTATGTGATGACTGGTCTTCGTGTACGAGTAATAGAACTTCAATCTAATATACGTGATAAATTGGTAGAGTTTCTTCCAAACCAGGAAATGAGAACCAGTACCCCACCCCGTACTGGCACTAACACACCCTCCCGAACGAACTCCTTGTTCTGTCAAGAGTTAGCTGCTCTCCGCTCTTCCTCTGAGCTACGCAGCTAAGAAGCTAAAGAGTTATGAGTTAGGAGTTAGGAGTTCAGAGTGGGGAGAAGATCGGTACATCGGCACTAACTGAGTCTGAAGTCTTGTCGAGCAGCGCAGTTCCGCGAATTCATCAGTGGGTGTCAGGCTCTTCGTTTCTCTTCTCCTTTCTCCCCGAAAGTGGAGCTCTACTGTTTGCCGCTGATGTGGTTGCTACGGGCGGTAACCCAGCGATGAATGCCTCACAGCTGCAAGCCGATGGTGATCTCTATCTTAGTCGATTCTTAGATAATCTGGAAGTGTGGAGTAACGAGACCGAATGCAGAGAAAGTAGTTGTCAAGTAACCGAAGACAACATAAAGACAAGAGAGGTGGTGAAGCAATAAAGAAAGCGGAAGCAATCTCGTAGAAGACCAGCAGTTATACGACGAAGAGACCAGAGGAGTAATCGGTACTATACTAACAATAATAGCATAAAGTACAGAAGTAAAGAACTCCCCGCGCGCAAAGAGTAGTGCTCCCGTCTTACCGCTATGCCGAAACAACGAAAGATCATACCGTTCCAACCCGGACCGGCTCTTAGGTATTAAGTAGCGGGAAAGAGCTATCGAAATTGCGCTAGGTACTGTACTGCATTCGGGGAGCGGGATACGCCTTTTCTTCCCCTCGACGGAGACACCAAGCGCCGAAAAAGAACCATATCTGGGCTTGATCCTAGGTCAACAACAAAGCATAACGCCCTCTTTCCCACGCATCTACAACACTAGTCGTTGTGCCTGGCTTTGCTCCTTGACTTCCCGACTCTTTCTCTTTCTCCAATAGCCCCTTTTCCTCACATACTAGGGGATGAATCTCTAGACCTAAAAGCCGTTAGATAAAGCACTGCTGCCACTTCCTTTTCTACCGGCTTCTTTCAGTCCTAAAGTAAATCAAGGGTCCGAAGGAGCTCGATCTCTCTTTCCGGCTTAGCCGAACGAATACCTCCCCTGCTTTGTCCTGGATGCCCTACCAGGGGAATCATGGGGTGACTGAAGGATATGATGATTCAAGCTCTGAACTAAAGGGAATTTTTTTCTCTACGCTACGCCCTCATCCTGAAAGCTACTGGTTCTGTCATACTCTATTCTATTTCTTTCTACTATCGAGTGACTTGTTTTCCTTTCAAGGAGACTAAGAAGAAGCCCACGGAGCGGTGGAGGGAACAGGGGGCCTTGCGCCTAGGCCAGTCCCGACCCTCGTTAGCTATATGCAACTAAAGTAGTTCCATACCCACCAGACCTAGTTTAGTACCCACCATAAGTCTCTGGGGAGACAGCAGCGGATACAGATTTACCATAAGCAAAGGCGGCTACTGAGGCAGAGGCAGAACCCGCATAGGCGGAGGTACCACCACCGGTAGCTACGGTAGTACCATAGGCGAAGGCGGGGGAAGCACCCACACAAGGGTAGGAGAGGGCATAGAGGCGGGTTCAACAGAAATGGATTTATGCTGTCGAACGCGTTCTGGCATTTCTCATCCGGCACATCCTTTTGAATGAGTTTGGAGAACGGCTGGCATTGGCCCGTGAGCGCTTCACGAAAGGAAAGGGTTTTTTGTTGGGAGTACTTTTAAAACAAGTCTTCTCTTCCTTGCTCGCCAGTCGCCTTCCCTATCCCTATCTCTCTCCCTTGTTGTTCTTATTCTATTCTTTCTTCTTCCACTGATTTTGTTACCGGGTAAAGCAAAAGGAGGTCCCATCTCATGAGGCTGCTTAAGAAAAGAAGGACCCTCGGCTTGATTCTATGTCTTCGTTCGGGAAATAAGAACTCAAGGGAAAGAGGTACGGCAGAGAGCTAAAAATAAGGAAAGGGGCAATAAGACAAGGAAGACAAGGGAAGACAACAAGGAAGAACAACTACAACTACAATAAGGGATGACTTCAGTCACTTCTATCCCGCTACCAACCAGAGGATCGGTCACTCTAAACCCTTGCAGCTCAGTTAAGGATACCCGCTTCTTCCTAAAAACTCAGCAACATCTTGAGCTCAGTAACTCCTAACTAAATGAAGGTGCATTTAGAATTAGCTTAAGTCATCACAGAAACTACAAGGAGGGAGACGATACAACACAAACAATAGGGCACTCTATATCTATAGTAGCTTAATCCTTCATGCATGCAGGACAGGAAGGCAGGCACTAGCCTATAACGCCAATAGAACCATTCCAACTAGAGCGGGTACCTTAGGAAGTAGATTCAATCAATCCTTACAGAGACAACACAGACAGCCTGCAAGCCAGGAAGGAAAGCCAACGAGAAAGATAGACCACTTAGTAGCACCTTCTGGCTTACAGGAGACCTTCCATGGTTGATATCTTCCGAGACTGTCTGGTTATCCGGGAATGTGAGTCTTTCTTTCCCAGTCCAACTAATAGTTGGAGGAGAGCCTACAATGTCCGAATGTTCGAAAGAAAGATGCTACTGCCACTAAGGGAATAGCTCCAACATTCCTTCTTGTCTCGCTTAGGCTTTCTTCCCTTTTTTCTCGACTAGTTGTCGCGGGAAAACAAATGAGTTTCTGTCCTGCCCCTTCGGGGGACCTAGTTGCTTTCTCCAAGTGAGTTTAGTAGCGGAGCGGACAAGAATAGCCTTTCTTGCTCCAATCCATCACAACGAAAAAGACTAGCTTCGGGCTTATCTATCCACGCTAGAAATGGAAGATTTATAGATCGACGTTCCCACATTCATGCTTAGACGAACTTCTCGATGCACAGTCGGGGCAGGCTTCTCTGATTGGAACAATCGCTCTATTCCCCTTGCCTTTTAGGAGTAGGAGCTGCACTGTTTGGCTTTTATGGTTGGGAAGACTTCGCAAGAGGTCCTACGTAGATGCCCGGCAGCTTCAACAATTCTTTGAAAGCTCTACAACTACGGCAGCCTTCTAGCATCGAGTTCACTCATCCATGCCCTTGGCTTACCCGACCGATTGGCTTGAAGCTTTCATCTCTTGTTTGATTTGATTTGGTGGGTTCTGGTATCCTTAGGTTCCCAATCTTCTGCGATGAGGGGTTAGAGAAGTTCTGCAGATGGCACTTGACAGACCTGCATACCATTGATCTGTGCCAAATCTTCATTTCCTGATCAAGCAAGTGGCTCGTGGCACTGTTGCTCTTACTCTAGAGAATGGACCTTCTTTATATCCTAAAGAGTGTGAATATGATGGGGGGACTTTTCCGCCAGACTCCATGATTCGGTTAGGTTAGGTTAATCTGCTCTACTCCCGATGCTATGCTCAAGCCCTAGCGGTTTCACTCCCGAACCTCGTCGCTCAAGTGGCTGTTGCCTAAGCTTGATTCAGTTCAAGACCCTTGCTTCTACTTCTCATTCTAGTGCTGTGACTGGCACTCTCCCAATTCCATAAATTTTTTTGTTTTTGGGATTCCACAATCAGGGCTGCTGCGACATAAAGAAATATCGTAAAATGAGTTGAATCGGTCGAAGATCGAAACTCAAACTGGGAAGGAATTGTTCTCGAATCTTGAAAGAGTCAGGAAGGCATCGGTAGTAAGGTGGGGTAAACATCCTCCGCCTCAGGGGCGACCAGCAGAGTAAGCAACTTATAAGAAGGAGCGCTTACCGGAGATCGTGGGTATTCTCAATCGGCGAAGCCTCGCTCACTCGATGCGCTTACTACTAGATGGGTTTAGCTTTTATTCCGCAAGAGGATCGGACTTATCCATTTCGCTACTGAGTTCTCTAGGCGACCGAAGGGTGGCCTTCAACCCCCCGTATTTTGCGATGAATCCTGGGTATGCCTAGAGAGGAGCGGAAGACACTCCAGCGAAGCCTAAGAGTGAGTGAACGTAGTAAAGTGAAATACAATTCACAAAATTCCCTTTCGAGATAAAAGAAGATTTTTTGCTTAAAGGCTTCGCACCTTTCTAATGCTACGAAGTTCTATTATGACTTTACTATGCTTGGATAACCGATGCCCCGGTGACTGGTGTAGCGCCCAGTTGAGGCTTCTTCGTTTGGACTGCCAAACTAGATGGTAGCGTGATCGAAGCCCAGATTGCGTGATTGTTCGAACGGGGTACCGTGACGCGGATAGGTCCGTTCAACCATCCATGTTTTTCCTACCGATGTCATACTAGACTCTATTAGGGCCTCAGGGTTACTTAACTACCTTAAGCCCCGATCCTCTCTTCCCTCTCGACAGGGAACTTAGCTAGATTCTCGTACTTGAACTGCAGTAGACAATAAAATAAAGCCCTAGGGAAAAGCGTAGCGTAATGAAGCGCTTCTTCTTCCTTCGGTTAGTTACAGCTTATGTTCTCATATGATATTGAATCTTTTAAGTTCTTATCTTACTTTCAGGACTATTGACAGGAGAATAATTATTGATTCAGCCCCAAACCGGAATTAGACCGACTCTCGTTCATAAGGCGAGGCTAGCCCCTCTTGCTCGTTTGTTAAACTGCCCGTGGTCTTGGCTTAACTTGGAAAGCTTCCAGGGAATCTCTAACGTGCTATGCTGCGACTGTAGCTAAAGCTAGTGCTTACCTTTCCGCTGGAACTGGATTCTCTAAAGCTGAAAGGGAATACCCCGACTTTTCCAACAATAAGTGGAACAAAGACAGAACGAATCAAAAAAAAAGCCTACTTGCTTCGGATCTTTCTGCTCGTGGGAATGGTCAGACCGTTGTCAATGGAATTCGAATTGGATGCTTCATTCTTTAAAAGAAAAGTACTCTATAAGGCGGCACTTTAGGGTAGAAGTACTTTTGGCTCGGATTAGCCATATAGTTAACCTTATTCTGGTTAGGTTAGAAAGACGAATAAGAAGTTTCAGGCCCACCTCCATAGGGATGGAAGGCAGTTCTGGCGATTAATGAATAAATCTTTCCTTCCCTTCGTTCGTCTCCAGGGCCCAACCACGCCCTAAGCTTTAAGCTTAAGACTTTGCAGCGGCATAGCGAGCTTCGATCCCAGCCCGCTTGCTGTCTCTGCTCAGCTGAACCCTTGCTTTGCCTGACCCTTACCTATGATGAAAGGAATAATAGACTGACATCACGATCGAATAAAAGGAAAGAAAGTGGCCCCATGCCTTACAGTCATATTGAAGACTAAGGATCCATGTTATTGAACATAATTTCTCTTTTGCCGGGATCAACCACTTGTTATACGATAACGATACCATTCACTCAAGCATTCGTTCCGAGTCCCTAATAGGAAGAAGCGCTTATGAAAGAAGATACAAGAGCGGATTCTCCCCCGAGGTCATGAGCTACTTTGCTCTAAAAGCCGGACTCTTTCACTATTGTATTGGTCCAGAACCAGAAAGAATAGAATGTCGTATAGTATCTGATCACAGAACCGTAGAAAAAAGGCATTCCTGATCTGATCTCTCCAGGAGAAGGATAGTTGACGAACTAAAGAAGTAGTTCGGGGAAGATTCGGAATAGTAAGGGCTATTTCATCCTTTGTTGGCTTAATTCATGACTTGGCTTGTACTTGAGATTGGCAGTAGGACTTGTGAAAGCGTTCAGTCTTCTGAAAATGGTTTCGATGGTTCGGTTTACCATCAACCTACGGTAGCATGCCTTTGATTTCTATAATAAGGGAATATGTCTTTTTGAGAGAGAAAGATAATGGCTTAGAAAAAAGGAGATCGCATTTGTCCCAATCGTTAATAAGATAGGAAGAGCAGGCATGCATCGAATGCGCTCTGCAGATGAAGAATGCACAATGTATTAACAGAATGCATTGTTCTCGAATACCTGTTGCAAGTGATCAGATTGACGGACCGATTTGACTGCTTTCCTTTTTCTTAAGCGTAGAACCATTGAAAATAGTGCCATTTAATCATTTAATTGATGCAGAGAGGAGTTAGTTAGTGCATTGATGCCTCAAATCCGCTCGTCATCTCTCGTCTATCTTTCCCATCTGGCAGGAATTTCCTGCCTTTCTTTAGTAAGAGGTGAGAGTGGCAGGGCAAGAAAGTCAGAATCATACCCGATCTCCAGCTCCAGAAGCTAATTGGCAAGGTTCGAAAGAGCTTGACCGGATCGCAACTCAAGCACAACTAGAGTTCACCCACGTGCCAAAGACTTGATGTTATTACTCAACGCCCCATGTCGGCTTCATTGCCGAGTCATGATGCTGCGCTATAGGATAGGATAGAAATAAACTTTCATTTCCTCATCAAAGCAATCTGCTCACGGTTCATTCCTGACTCGTGGAGTAACATAATGAACCCAGAGAGCTGCTGATCTACTAATACCATTCGATTCTCCTGCACCCATTGTCCTATCGATTCCACTTCGTATTTCCACACCTCTATAATCTACTTTCGTATTTTAACTCTATGGACATAGGGCCGGAAAACTGGATTCTCAATTCTACGCTAGTTCATAGAACCTGGAAAAAGGCTCGAAAGACGAGGTCAGTACTTCTAAGAGGAGCTGCGCGGGTTGGGCCGAGTGCATACGTAGTGCTTTTCCTTTCCTTACCTAAATCCTATCCTTTAGAAATTAGGTAGGGCAACGACTTTATCTTTCTTTGTTTGCATTAGTACTTCTATTCCTTCGGATGCTGTAGTCGGGGGGTATAGCATCTTTTATAGTGCCGACTTGGATACCTAGTTTTGCTGCGTCTTTCTGGCCTGAGCCTGGTTATCATAGGTCTACGTACTCTGGACCAGATAGCATCCTGCCCAACGAAAGATAGTTGAGGTGCGATCGTTCGCCATACCTAGTACATTGGGTAAAAAGAAGTCACTTTCTAAAGCAGTCTAAATTGGGTGACCCGGGTCTTAGGCGTGGCATAGCTTTAGCCTATTTTGCTCCTTTCCAAGAACCTTTTCTATGTTCGCAGTCTATTACGGCATAGCGCACGTGACTCTGTAATGACTATCTTCGCTTGACGCAAGAACCGTCGACAAACGTCTTGCTTCTCAGATGCGTTCTTCACGCACCATGAGGGTAGTACCACCCGTTACTACCAAGCGACCACTGCAGTATCGGCCCGACTGACAGGATCAACGTCCGCCTTCTTGTACTGATGCTGCTTTGTAGCTTATTAAATGGTCAAGGCGTTCAATTAGATTCCTACACCCCACCCACTTCGAATCGTACGGGCAAGGTTGGAACGGAACTCCCAGGATCGCATCGGTTAAACCCCCCTAGCTGGCTTTCAAAGCGTCTTCCACTGAATCGAAACTCTCCGTCTCTAAGGCTGGAATCTCTGTCACAGCATAAACACTTCTGGTAGTCGGTCCATTTCAAGACATAGATGACTAAAGGCTTGGTATCAAGGCGCCTTCTTTTTCTTTCCATCGACCTCCTAACATGGCGAATAAACTGATTAGTAAATCTGCTGTAAGCTGTTCTCAATAGGAATAGGCTTAGCCTAGTTCTCCCCGTTCAGCAGTGGAATATTCCCATGATATAGTCGCTCAGTCATTTGTTCATTTCTTTCTTGAGTCGGAAAGAACATCTAAAAAGAGTTTCCGGAACCGGTGCTACACTAAAGCATGGGCTTTTTCTTTCTCAATTGATTTTCATTCTTTAAGCTAAAAAAGGAGAGTGAAAGTGGGGCTCTGCTTTCCAATCTGCTCGTTCGTTCTACTCGTGGTAAGTAGAGGTGGGGTCTTTCTTTGCCTAAGCCCTTAAGTGAATGAAGACTACTTTAGGTTTTACCGCGGGATTTGTTTAAGGCTGTGGTGCGTGTCTCTTTGAGAAAAAAAAGGACTTTCTTACTAGGGCCCTCTCTTAGTGCTGTGCGAGCTTCGGTTTCATATAAGTCAGCTAGCTAGGCCTATTGAGAGCTCAGGATTGGACGAAACCAGATAGATTGGACTATCGAACAAGCTGTTGGAATCTTCTTTCCCTTGATTGGTTTTAGCTTACTAAAAGGAAGAGAGAGAGGGTTAGCTTTTCTTCTTTGAATTCCGACGTCTGCCTATTCTACTCTCGCCTTGAGCCAGAGCCCACCCCACCATACACGAAGACTAGTTAGACTGCCTATACAAATTTTTTGTTTATAAAAAAGGAATAGAAGTGGACAAATAGCTAAGGCTGACCGTACCTAGTGCTTTGGTCAATCAATGGCGGCTAGCTCAATCTCATTTCCCTTGCTAACTCTTCCAAAAGGGGATGAATCCGCTCTTAGGACAACAAGGCTGTTTGAAGGTGCGTAGCGGAGTGAAGTCAAAGGACGTAAGATAGAGGAAGTACAGATCAACATCCTTTTGCCTTTAGTGCGTAGGCGTAAGAGAATTGACGGAAGCCAAGCCACCAAGTCTTGCTCAGGCTTGCCCAAAGCCTTGAAGATAGAGAATTAAGGCAAATCATAGCCAGGAATAGAGTAAAGGGACGCCCGAACTCAAGAACTTCGGTTCGAGCCACATTGAATGAATGGCGATAGACATTACCATGGGGCCTTGTTTTGAGCCTAAAGAATCTTTACTATTGGGATAACCCTTCAAACATACTTTCAAGTTCACAAAGCATTCCCTCCGCCTCTACTTTTTATACGAGGAGGCTAGCTAGGTGAAGAAGTCTTAAATAGGGGCGAAGTGACGGATTAAATTCCTTTTTGAGTGACTACCCAAAGATCTCTGACTTATGCTCAGTTATCCTCGGGATAAGCTGTTCTGCTTTCATAAGCAAATGCGGCAACCTGGTGGTATAGTGAGCTCTCTCTCTGGATGTTGCTTCCGTCATTCCGTACTCCCCCCAAACTATTTATAGAATAACAATAATAAGGCTTACAAGAGCTACAAGTCCGGTAACAGAGGGACCAAGGAAGGGGACCGAGAGAGGACTGACTTACGGCTTACAAACTAAAACTGATTTAGCTCTCTTGCACCGGACACTGCATTAACGCTAGAGCTACTAGTTCTAAGAAGAAGTAACTCCTAAACTAAACTCTCAAGGCTACTTGAAGCACATTCTTTTACAAGCACTTCTCAAGGACCCTACTCAACTCGCTTCATTTGTATACTCGCTACTCTAAATTCGATCATAGGAGGAACGGTATAAAAGGGCAAAAAGATTCTGAAAGGAGACGAACAACTCTTCATCAACAGACAAGAAAATTAGTGAAAGTAGACATAGTAACTAGCAAGTAATTTTAGTTATGTAGTAAGTTATTACTGGACCGACCGTTTGACTGGTCGATTTGTAATCAACCCAGCCGATTGGCTAATATATATATATATAAGGAGGAATCACTTTTCATCATTTCACTTGTTGATTGATCCATTTTAGTAGTTTCTTGTTCAGACTTAGAACTACACGCAGTCGTTTGGTTAAGAGTGGTCGTTGCAATTGATCCAAACCAAAAAAGGAAGAACGAGTTTCACTGGATTCTCACTCAAAGCCTATTCTCGAGGCGCTCTTTCTCTTATAGCGGCATTACCCGTCACTTGCCAAACCTTCTCAAGACCTATATAACTACAAAAAGAGCTGCTGACCAAGTGAGACAGAGAAGAAAGGGCTATTAAAAGCTAGAAGAACAATAAATAGATAGCCACCGCTACTAAGAACCTAACATCTTTTTCCGAAGGATAGTAATCCCAGTCTATTATTAGAGTATAGTCCAAGGGGGAAACAAAAGGAAAACGAAAGCAGGACTAGTTAAAATGACAGGAAGCACTATGGACTTTAGCAGTAGTCTTTTAACTGTTCCTCTCGTGAAGCTGCTTAACTTAAGCTGCCTTCCTTTGAAATCGATCGATCTACGCCCTTCGGTGCAGTAGCTCTTTCATTACCTACTTCCTCTGGTCGCCTCACTCCGATCATCTACGCTAGCTTCTTAGCTAGAAGTCTAAAAAAGATAACAAAACCAAAAAGGCAAAACCCCGCATATGCAATCCACCATGTTGACCCCCCTCTCTCACGATATCTCCTCTCGGAAAGACAGAAGGCTACGGTAATTCCCCGAGGTAGTCGCTTACCCAACTGGAGTTGGTGTACTACTATGCTAGCCCAGACTCGGAGAATCCTACTTTTATCGTAGAAGCCCTCCGCTCCTAGCTACTCTGCATTTATGGAATTGATGCCAATTATACGGATACGGTGGAAACTGAACACGTGGCTGAGGCTTACGCCTCTATACTTTCGGTAAAAGGATTCAAGGCTCGTTAAATGTGAGGCAAACAACTGCTGCGAGGCCTGACTTCAATTTAAAGCACAAAGAAACAAAGGGCTAAGTGCATTTGATGGGAGTCAAATCAACAGCGTGATAATGATTATGATGCCACAATCGCTTTAAAAGGAATTTATGCTTTACTGTGGAACAACTCACATTTGCGTCTGTCTGCAAAAGAAGCACTAGTACGAAGAACGTCCGAACCCTATTACTAAATATAGGGTCATTACCTTACTACCAACAATCGAAAGAATCCTCCTACTTTGGTCTTTTTTGTTTTGTTTCCAATGCTGCGGTACGCCCTTCCGTTATAACAAAAGACTTAATCGTTGAAGAATAGAATCGGACGACAGTAGGAGCTGTGGTACTTATGTTCTCGCATCCGCAATCGAAAGGGCAGGGACTTATTAGACGTTCTCCTGGCGTAAGTGGTATCATATTTGGAACTAATGTCACTTTTCCAATAGTAAGGAAATCCACGCAAGAAAAGGCCAGCATCCCCCCACAAAACCCTTTACACGACAGAAAAGACTGGTAGACTGCGCCCTTACACTGAGACCAGCACGTCAACACCTACTACTCACTACTACTCATCGGATATGGAGTTTAGATGTGAATTATACCCAGTCATGAACTTCAATCCATCTCCAGCATTACTTCGATTAGCACGACTTTGGAATGGTAGATCCGGCCTTGTATTCTTTACTGAAAAAGGTCCTTTTCCTAGGGCCATCTCTCGCAAACTACCTTTTATCCCGGCCTCGTCCCAAGCGCCCATATCTTTTGCCTTGTTATTCTGATAAAGTTGTGGTGTGCCGGAAGTCAAGTGGGCTTTCTAATTTAACGGCAGCAACACCGTACGTAGCACAAGTCAGTCTGCTTGTTGAGACCTTGACCAGATCACATAGCTTTACTACGGATAAAGGGATAAAGACATGTGTATCAAAGGTCACTATTTGGATAAGTTAAGGGGATGGCGGGACCTGTAGTAAATTGGATCTCTTCCCCGTAAGAGCGCTTCACAAATCCTTGTTAAAAAACGATGGAGTTGGGCTTCAGTCTACGTTTAGTCCTGTGCTAAGCTCAATTACATCGACCCTGTTCAGCTAAATACGTAAGTGATGCACGAAATCATCAATAGGCTCTGGGTGAGAGTGGAGTATACGAAACGAGATGAGAAATAAGATGTTGATAGAGGGCCTGCTTCCATTGGTACCTTTCTTGAGATAGAACGCTCGTTTACAAGACGTATTCCCATATACGAATTGAGACCTACACCGCGCTTTCCATACTTTAGACTACTAGAAGACTACATTTCTACTTCAGAAGGCAAGTCAAAAACGAAAAGAGCACCCGGCTAACCCGAAGATGCGGATTCCCGTTTTCGCTCCTCAAAAGCCAATTCATTAGCTGAAGATGCTTTGATTGAAGTTTCAAATCCCCTCTAAGACATAAAAAAATGGTGGTGTGTGGTACCCGGGCAATGAGCAGAGAGGCGAATGCGGATTAAGGACCTTCTGAAGCTAAACCTCCTGCCTGGAATTCTTTATTGAGCTTGAACGTACCCCCTAAGGTCAAGCATTTTCTTTCATAAGTGCCAAAGCCTACTCCTTCGGACCCTTGCTTTCTACTCTTCGCTCGTAATCTATTTCATTTGCTTCTGTCTTGAAGGACATTGCGCATATAAGAATCCGTTGTATGGGACTATTGACATGCACGGGCAACGACAATCTCAGACCTGGAAACTTCCATTTCGGCTTTAAGACGCGGAACAGCAACCGAAAGCGCTACTGACCGGCTTATGCTTTACAAACACAACAACGTCCAGTACTTGAATTTCATTTTATGAAAATTCAATGAAATAGAAGAATGTTCTTCTTTCTCAGCTTCCTCGAATCGCCGAAGCAAGAATCTGGCCAAAACGGACGATCAAGGGCCAGTTGAGGACGGGTGGTGGAATTACCCCAGGGAAGAGGTGGGAGGAGAGAAGAGACTTCAATCTTATTCTTTTTGTAAGGGGTTTTTGTAGATAAAAAATTATGCACGTAGCTCGCTGGAAGCTAAGAGTCTTATAGCCCCAAAAACGCTATTCCATCCCCGTTATCCATTTTTCCCGCCCTGAAGAATTCTCCCCTACCCGAAGGAGCACGCAACAAAGCTTTTTTCCTTTCCCATTGAAGTATGCAGCGAGGAATCGAAGGGACGAGACCCGATTCCATTCTGTGATTCAATCCATTCGCCTACTCAATAGCAATTGATCTGAAAGGTCAGGAAGGCTTTATGCCGCGTGTTGAATGTGCCAAGTTTGTCGAGAAGCTGAGGAGGAGCACACTCTCGTTTAAAAAAATTGGACATCACTGCTATAGCATTGTGGAGAGCTTGCCAAAGAAAGACCTTTCTTTTTGGAGAATATGATCCCTAGCTTGTGTAGCCTATGCGAAGCAAGCCTACATACCTTCCAGTAGCCTTTCTTTTTTGTTATCGTTTCCCCGGCCGCTTTTCCTTCTCTGGGTGGCTACCAGTCCTTGGAGGACTCAATCAATAAATGGTCTCTCCGAGCCTGATCAACTCGTATCTAACTTTCAACATTCACTTTCAATTGGATGGAATTGCCTGAGATGTTGCGAGTGTTAAGTTTTGTCTCTAAGGCTCTAAGTTCCTCAGCATTCCCCTCTCGATATTGTGGGTCGTGGATGCCGCTGGGATTAGAGGCTCTTCTGGTAGTCCTTTTCTGTCTTTCTTTTACAGTTCTTGTTTAGTTCTGGGTTTCCCCCCTAGAAAACTCTCAACTCGTTCTCCCATGCTGTTAGTTGGTCAACAACCAAGAAAAGCTTTCGTTTAGTTCTAAGTCTCTCTTTTTTTGGGGGAGCAGAGCAGTATTAAAGAATAAACAAAAGCAAATGATTGTTCTAGAATGGCTATTCCTCACAATTACAATTGCTCCTTGTGATGCAGCGGAACCATGGCAATTAGGATCTCAAGACGCAGCAACACCTATGATGCAAGGAATAATAGACTTACATCACGATATCTTTTTCTTCCTCATTCTGATTTTGGTTTTCGTATCATGGATCTTGGTTCGCACTTTATGGCATTTCCACTATAAAAAAAATCCAATCCCGCAAAGGATTGTTCATGGAACTACTATCGAGATTCTTTGGACCATATTTCCTAGTATCATCCTGATGTTCATTGCTATACCATCATTTGCTCTGTTATACTCAATGGACGAGGTAGTAGTAGATCCGGCCATTACTATCAAAGCTATTGGACATCAATGGTATCGGAGTGCGCCCCTTCACGAGGGTGATTTAAGTGCAACGAAATGCCTTAAAGTGGAATATGGTTCGCGAAGTATCTGGCTTACCGGTAATCTCCCATTCCCGCCGTCGAGAGACTTTCATAACTATAGCATGCCAGAAACGGGGAGTTGAGGTAGTTAGACTTATACCCCGAAATGCTCCCAGCATAGGAGCCTATGGTTCCATTCTGGTTGTTGCTGGAGGTACACATCCCTCTTCTCGGTATGGAACGATATACGAGAAATAGATGCTCAGCCTGCAATGTCCGATAACGGCGCTGAAGTAGTGAATCTATCGGCACCATAGCAGTGGCATACAACTTTGGACCTAACGGCCGGCCTAGTAACCTTTCGGAATGGGGGATCCCCGTTGGCAACAACCACGGTAGTAGTTGCGGAACTACTGGGCCGGGAGAGGACAACCTGTTGTTCCTGCTCCTCTTTCTTCGCTTCGGGGACGGAGGTCCTACGGTAGGTAACAGCAGGCACAAGCAACTTGACCGAAGGGGACCAGCGCTTCTACTCCTCCACCGAGGAGCCGTTCACATGAGCATAGGGAATCTATACTCGAGCGTTCAACTAGGCCCCTGACAGGATAGGTGAGGAATCACTCTAGATCTAATTTATTGGGGCCTACAACTTCACCGAGCCGACTAGCATCCCTTTATACTGCCCATTTTTCGAACAAAGAAGACGACTATAGGATCGAATTCGCTTTCCGTGGTGAACTGGTCGTTCCATACCTTCTGCCTGTCTGATATGTGTGGAACCAAACCAGGTCTTTTTCGGTTCCAGCCTCCCCCTCGAATACATAGGGTAGGTAGGGCTGGGTGAGAAAGGGTTCCCTGTTGCCAATAAACTTTCCCCAGCCTTTGATTACCCTTACTCATAAAGGGTTTTACGGTCGGGAGAACTACCTAACTAAAGAAAAATAGTGTTCTTTCTAAGAGTAGGCGTGGAGAGCTTTTTGCGAGGAAACTTGCAAGTAAAGTTTGGGGGGAGGCGGGCGTCGACCCAACCTTATGAGTATTCGGACTATAACAGTTCCGATGAACAATCACTCACTTTTGACAGTTATATGATTCCAGAAGATGATCCAGAATTGGGTCAATCACGTTTATTAGAAGTGGACAATAGAGTGGTTGTACCAGCCAAAACTCATTTACGTATTATTGTAACATCTGCTGATGTACTTCATAGTTGGGCTGTACCTTCCTTAGGTGTCAAATGTGATGCTGTACCTGGTCGTTTAAATCAGACCTCTATTTCGGTACAACGAGAAGGAGTTTACTATGGTCAGTGCAGTGAGATTTGTGGAACTAATCATGCCTTTATGCCTATCGTCGTAGAAGCTGTTGATAGGAAAGATTATGGTTCTCGGGTATCAAATCACGGACAAGAAACCCGCATCCTTTCCCCCAAAGAAAATAAAATTTTAGTGGACGATATCCGAAAATCTATAGCGAAATTCGACAGGTGGGTAAAAACGACAAAGGAACCCTCCCCTGAAGAAATTGTCATTAAAACCATAGAGGGGAGAGAATCCTTCCGTTACTCCACGTGGAACAGCTTAGTGATGGAACTGAAGCACTACGGGGCAGAGGTATTACCAAACAAT